TGTACTAAAAAACAAGTAAGCGTAATTCCTCCTAGACAATAAAATATGTTGACATGAGGAGGAACGTATTTGCTAGTTATATCATCTGCAATCGCCTGAATTTCAAGACGTTCTTCGAACCAATCATACACTTTATTGAGATAGGTAAACCAAGGGTACCCCCCTCTGAGAACCGTATATGAGAATTTCGTCTCGTACGGCTCAAACAGAAACACCCAAATACCGCTCGTAACGGATATGTGTACTAAAAAGTTTCAAACTTCTTAATGCTATGATTCAATTTTTTCTCTGAAGATACGAAAGAATCAAAATCCGAAAAGTCTTCTTTGTAGTTATAATGCCCAAATATCAAGTCGGCTCATTCGTATTTATATTGATCATTACGGGCCTCTTGAATCTTCTATTTACCTATTTTTTTCTTTGATTTGTGTGTAATGCGACTTTACTCTTGTTTTCTTTATTATTGATAGGAATTCTCTTGTTAAGACCCTATGAATCAATTAAAACCTTAGATTCAGACTAGAACCACGATGATTCAATAAAACCTTCCAAAAAAAAGTTCAAAAATTCCCTGAGTAAGAACCCTTGGATTATCACTTATTCAATGACTGAATGTAATGAAAAAAAAGACAAAGAAACGTTTATCCTTTAACCAAAATAAGTATAAACGAAAGAATAAAATTTTTTGAATTTCTAACTCTTTTTTCGGAGTCCGGCCACGAGGTCTGATAAGTATGAATCATAGTTCTAATATTTTGTAATCTATTTCATATATTCTGTGCTCCAGATACTAGCCTAGACTGAATATCCAACGAGATAAAATCATCTTGATCAAGATGACCGACTTCTTCTCTGTCGTATCCATAGGATCAATTATAACAAGTCACACACTCATATTCCGTAAACACAGAAAAAAAGAAATTCCACGATCGAACTACCAAAAAAGAGTGGGCTAAAAAGCGGAGACCTACATACTTTACTTTTTATTGAAAAGTTATTTAGGGGTTCTTGTGAATCGAATCTAATTCATTGAAATTCCGTCCAGTAAAATGGAAGAATTATAAATCTCCAAAATAATAGATAGGAATACCGCAAATAGACCCATCGCGACACCCATCAAAGGCGTAGTTCCCCACCCAGGAGCCACTTTACCATATTCCGAATTCAATGGTTTCAATAAATCCCCTACAATAGTTCGTCTTGGACCAGATCTAGAACTATCCTCAACGGTTTGTGTAGCCATAAATAATCCTATATTTTTTTTATTCAGTGAGATCTGTTGACTTTGTATACCATTCCGTTGTAAATAAATGATCTTATCATAGATCCATTGTGGTCTTGAAATTATATAATAATGGAAACAGCAACCCTAGTTGCCATCTCTATATCTGGTTTACTTGTAAGTTTTACTGGGTATGCCTTATATACTGCTTTTGGGCAACCCTCTCAACAACTAAGAGATCCATTCGAGGAACACGGGGACTAGTTGAAGTAATGAGCCTCACAATATTGTGAGGCTCATTACTTCAATTGAGATAATGAGAAATCATTTCACCTTTTTAGTTGGAACTTTAGGCGGTTCGCGAAAAAAGATAGCGAAAAAAATTATTCCTAGAGTCGAGACTAAGAGGAATGTATAAACCAATGCTTCCATAAATTTGATTTCGGTTTACAATTATAGCTTCCATACCTGTTTAGTTGGGATCTTTTCCCGGATAAAAAAAAAGACCAAGACAAGAGTCAAAGAAATGAAAAGTCAGCAATCCGAATCAAGATTTATCCGGTACCCTATCTATGTCAAATCAAAAAAGAAAGGCAAAAAGGAACAGAGCAATCTTGTATCAGACTACCTGTCTTTTTGTAGTTGGATCTCCAAGTTTTTGGAATGCCCCAAATTCTACTTGAGCATCCAAATCTGGGTCAATCCCAGCAAAGACATCTCTGAACAAGGTTCTAGCACCATGCCAAATGTGTCCGAAGAAGAAGAGCAAAGCAAACGAAGCATGCCCAAAAGTAAACCAACCCCTTGGACTGCTACGAAAAACCCCATCGGATTTCAAAGTAGCACGATCTAATTCAAAAATTTCACCCAATTGAGCACGTCTAGCATATTTTTTCACAGTAGCAGGATCACTATAACTGACTCCATTGAGTTCACCGCCATAGAACTCAACAGTTACACCGACCTGTTCAACACTATACTTCGATTCTGCCCTTCTAAAAGGAACATCGGCTCTAACAATTCCGTCTCCGTCTACCAAAACAACCGGAAATGTTTCAAAAAAAGTCGGCATACGGCGTACAAAAAGTTCACGCCCTTCTTTATCTCTAAAAATAGGGTGTCCTAACCACCCAACAGCTATTCCATCCCCGTTGTCCATGGAACCCGCTCTGAATAATCCACCTTTTGCGGGATTATTACCGATGTAATCATAAAAAGCTAATTTTTCAGGAATTTTAGACCAAGCTTCTGATAAACTTTGATTTTCGGCTAGGCCGGCACCAACTCTTCGATATATTTCTTGCTGGAAGTATCCCTGATCCCATTGATAACGAGTGGGTCCAAATAATTCAATCGGGGTAGTTGCTGAACCATACCACATAGTTCCAGCAACAACAAAAGCTGCAAAAAAGACAGCAGCGATACTACTCGAAAGGACGGTTTCAATATTTCCCATACGTAATCCTTTGTATAGACGTTGGGGCGGACGAACACTAAGATGGAATAGGCCCGCTAATATGCCCAATGTACCTGCTGCAATATGATGAGAGGCTATTCCGCCCGGAACAAAAGGGTCAAACCCTTCGACACCCCACGCAGGATTTACAGCTTGTACCCTTCCGGTTAATCCATAAGGATCGGATACCCATATTCCCGGACCATACAATCCTGTTACATGAAATGCGCCAAAACCAAAGCAAGCCAGCCCTGAGAGAAATAAATGAATTCCAAAAATCTTCGGCAAATCCAAAGAAGGTTTTCCTGTACGTTCATCACAAAATATTTCTAGATCCCAATACACCCAATGCCAGATAGCTGCTAAGAAGCACAATCCAGAAAACACAATATGTGCTCCGGCCACACCTTCGTAACTCCAAATACCCGGATTCGTTATAGTCCCTCCTGTGATACTCCAACCCCCCCATGAATTGGTTATTCCTAAACGAGTCATGAAGGGTATAACGAACATACCTTGTCTCCACATTGGATCAAGAACAGGATCAGAGGGATCAAAAACTGCTAATTCGTATAGGGCCATTGAACCGGCCCAACCAGCAACTAGAGCTGTATGCATTATATGAACAGAAAGCAAACGACCGGGATCATTCAATACAACGGTATGAACACGATACCAAGGCAAACCCATGGAAATACCCCTTTATCAACGAAAAATAGACACTATGTAACTTTATTGCACTGAAAAAAACTATGCTATGGACCTCCCCTTTTGAGGGGATTATCTTGGCGAAAGGATTAATATTTGGTCTATTCTTTTAGTAATAATGGAACAATTCTATTCTATTCCTAGGAACAAAAAGAAGCAGATCTATTCTATACTCGATAAGTACCAATACGCAATGGTGGATGGGAATTGATCCTATTTTATATGAGTGAATGTATACATATTTGTTCATCATTCAAAAGACCTATTCGGAAGAATTTTCCTTTATTCATTCATTCTATCTTCCTTTTTTATGAACTTATTCAATCTATGTATAAAATATGCTAAAAGATACAATCTGATAAAGGCCCATCTTATTTAATTTATTAAGACAATAAACCCGTTGTTACGCTTCCACATCAAAGTGAGCTATAGTACTTAATTCTTTTTTCTTTGCTTTAATGCCTATTGGTGTTCCAAAAGTACCTTTTCGAAGTCCTGGAGAGGAAGATGCATCGTGGGTTGACGTATAGTGCGACTTGTCAGATATATTGGGTCATATGGTATTTCCCCGTTCTCTCCCCCGATCGAGATATCCTCTCTTTCGCCCAAGACGGATTGATTGAATTATCAAAAATTTGGAGCGTGAAGTGCACTTAGATCTATTTTTTTGGGGGGGTATCCAGATTAATATTATCAATTAGAATAATTTATGGTTTTCTTGGTTGTACTAATAAAATGAAGTATCCAGGCTCCGCTTAGAAAAAACTCAATTTGGATTTGGAATCTATCTATTCTATGATTACTACTTGTATCATATTCTATTTATAAATAGCATTGATATAAAACTGTTAATCAATCGAGTAATATGATGAATACGTTGGTTGAATATTTGGTTAAAAGCATGAAATAAATTGAAAAAAAAAGAAGTCGTAGCAAAAAGACATGCTATTGGGGCATTTGTCCTATATGTGCAAATCCAAATCGGGCAGATCTTTACTCGGAGTAGAGCATAAACCTAAAAGAATTGAAGAAGACCATTCGGGAACAAGAAAATGACATCGCAATTTTAATTTGATCTCGATGAAACAATACATCAATGAAAAGTTAGTTCGATAAATTTTAAAATTGAATGAATTGGTTTTTTATTTATTGAAATTTATAGTATAGATAAACGACCGCGGGCCAAAGGACAAAACTCATCTTTCTTGAAAAATGGAAGGGAAGAAAAAGCCCCTTCATTAGAAGTTCGAAAGAGTCCTCTAAAGAAGGCTAGAATCTAAACATTGATTCTTTTTTTCGCTATTTTTTTTGAACCGTATGCATCAAAAGGTGCCCGTACGGTTCTTAAAGGATACAATTTTATCCTAATCAACCGACTTTATCGAGAAAGATTACTTTTTTTAGGCCAAGAGGTTGATAGCGAGATCTCGAATCAACTTATTGGTCTTATGGTATATCTCAGTATAGAGGATGATACCAAAGATCTGTATTTATTTATAAACTCTCCCGGTGGATGGGTAATACCCGGAGTAGCTATTTATGATACTATGCAATTTGTGCGACCAGATGTACAGACAATATGCATGGGATTAGCCGCTTCAATGGGATCTTTTATTCTGGTCGGAGGAGAAATTACCAAACGTCTAGCATTCCCTCACGCTCGGCGCCAATGAGTTTTTTTTTTTTTTTTGAGACAAAAAAGAAAACTATGCCTTCGCCATATAAAAAATATTAAGTAATAATAGCATGGCACTTTGAATTCGATATGAGAATTTTTTTTTCTTGTTTTTTTTTTCTAAACCATTAGATTATGTATCGAAAGAGTAGTATGAGATAAAAGGCATTTCCGATTTTAGCTGATTTATCGGAGGCCTCTTTCAGCGTCACAAACTTTTTTGTTTTCACGACGGAAGGCTCTTAACAATATTTCTGTTATGAAAGAATACGAAATATTTATTTAAATTTAAATAGGAAAAAAAAGAAACTTTGGGATTGCTGAATAACAAACGAAATAATAAAGCAACGGAACCATCATAGTATTTAAAAATTACTAAAAAAAAAAAAAGGAAGGGTGGTTATTGGATCATTTACTGCTCTGGGTCTGATAGATCCTCTATTTTCTATTCCTTCGATGGAAGGTAAAAATGAATTCCATTGTGGAGCCGTATGCAATGCACAAAGGATGCCTGTACGGTTGTTAATCCTATCTTTTTTCTTATTATCTTTGACTCATCATGCGAGATAGAGAAAACCATTTATTAAATCATCAGGGTAATGATCCATCAACCTGCTAGTTCTTTTTATGAGGCACAAACGGGAGAATTTATCCTGGAAGCGGAAGAATTACTGAAGCTGCGCGAAACCATCACAAGGGTTTATGTACAAAGAACAGGCAAACCCTTATGGGTTGTATCCGAAGACATGGAAAGGGATGTTTTTATGTCAGCAACAGAAGCCCAAGCTCATGGAATTGTTGATCTTGTAGCGGTTGAATAAAAAATAGCAGGGATTTCACGCAAAAATCCGCAATTTGAGATTTTATCTTCTTACCGGGGGTTAATATAATATTTTATATTACTATTAATATAGAAGTAATTCATAATCATCCGGTTAGGATTGATCTAAACCAACTCATTATGTATACAATTCAACATGCCAACTATTAAACAACTTATTAGAAACACAAGACAGCCAATCAGAAATGTCACCAAATCGCCCGCCCTTGGGGGATGCCCTCAACGTCGAGGAACATGTACTAGGGTGTATGTGCGACTCGTTCAGACCATGGACCGGGACAAAAGAAAGTACAAAATTTTTCCCGTATCAGTGATCAGTACCAGTGAATAGGATAGAATGAATGGAAGAACTCCGTTCACTACCTAAAAATAAATAAAAAAGATTTATCATATCCTTTTTTTGTGTATCAAATTTATGGTTTCTATTGGTGCAAATCCAATCACCTCAATTTTAGATGAGAAAGAATTCCCCATTGGTAACAAATGCTTATCCATTAAGCAGAGGAAAGCCTAGTTAACAGAAAGATTATGGCCTTATTCTTCCAAGAACGGACTAAGAGGGTCAGCTACCCAACTAATCTTCATAATTAAATACCGTTACTGTATAGGTGGATCTCGTTGTGAAAGACCGATTACTAGCGAATTCATGGGTAGAGCCAAAGAGGGTGAACTGTACAAGTTAACAATAACATTGATGAAATGAAAGAAGGAGCTCCGGTGTATAGAGAGGACCTCACCGTTTAAGAAGTAACCATAGAAACGAAGGAACCCACTATTTCTTTATCCATTTCTATTTTTATTTATTTACTCTATGTTTGTTTTTTTTTTTTTTGATACCTAGTATCAATACAATTTCGTATTTTAAGGTGACTAGAACAAAAAAAGAAATCGTGGTCGGGAAGGTTATAGTAGCAAAAGCCATTGGAATTTTTATTTTATACATTGGAAAAATACGTTTTGTTATTCATAGACTAGGAAAGGAGAAAGGAATAACTGAAAGAAAGGAAATCAATTAGTTATTCATCAAAGTTTCATTTATTCAATGACTAGAATTAAACGAGGATATATAGCTCGGAGACGTAGAACAAAAATTCGTTTATTTGCATCAAGCTTTCGAGGGGCGCATTCAAGACTTACTCGAACTATTACTCAACAGAAAATAAGAGCTTTGGCTTCCTCTTATCGGGATAGAGGTAGGCAAAAAATAAATTTTCGCCATTTGTGGATCGCTCGAATAAATGCAGTAATTCGATATAATAAGGTATACTACAGTTATAGTAGATTCATACACAATCTGTACAAGAGGCAGTTGCTTCTTAATCGTAAAATACTTGCCCAAATCGCTATATTAAATAGGAATTGTCTTTATATGATTTCCAATGAGATCATAAAATAAGAAGATTGGAAAGAATCCAGCGGAATGCTTAAAATGGAGTTCTTTGGAGAATGAACTCCGAGAAGGTAGAGTAGAAATTAGTATGATAAAATATGATAAAGTGGTCAAAATGAGCAAATATGTTCAATAAAAAAAAGATTTATTCTTCTTCCCCTTCTAGATTTTCGGATTTTTCGAACAAAGCATCAATCTGCGGTTGAGTTTGGATTATAATTTTAATTCAATTGAAGAGTAAGCCTATTTATTCCTGGTTCTAAGACCAATAGTTCTAGCGGTCGACTCGCTTCTTTCAAATTGTTTCTCATTATTAAGAAAAGGTAACAAAGATAAAATACGAGCTTGTTTTATAGCAATAGTAATTAAGCGTTGCTGTTTTAAGGTCAATCTATTTACCCGTCTAGATAATATTTTTCCTTGTTCACTAATAAATCGACTAATTAAACTCATGTTTCTATAATCAATTCGATCCCCCGATTGAATCGGGGGCAAACGCCTACGAAAAGATCGTTTGGATTTAAGAAGGAGTCGCTTGGATTTATCCATGGTTTGTTTATTCCTTATCCCGAAAATCCTATTTCGATCGGATCTAAAATGATTTAGAATTAAGAAATAGGATTTGGTTTGTTTATATTTAAATCTAAAATATGTCTAATATATGTAATTTTTCATCTTCCTTGGATTGGAAAAGGGTGACACACAGACGATCGGTTCGATCTATTTCTTTATCTCCCCATGAATCGTATGTTTGTAACAACGGGGACAGAATTTTCTCAATTCCAATCGACTAGGCGTATTGTGTCGATTCTTTTGAGTAATATATCTGGAAATCCCCATTGATTCCTTATTAACACTGTTTCGAACACAACGAGTACATTCCAAAATAACTGTTACTCGGGCATCTTTACCCTTGGCCATGAACCTCCCTTGGATTTTTGATTCACGCAACTCTTCCATTTTCCGATCCAAAATGAAGAAAAGAAGAAAGAAAAAAAGAGAAGTTGGTAACTCGAAATAAAATTTTGAAAGATTTCGTTGCAATCAAATATAGTAATACAATGATTTCTAAATTTACAATCGCAGTACAGTTTTTCATTTTTCATTTAAGTATCTTGTATGATATTGTTGCCCTAGCCATCACATTTTCATTTCCGTTCTCACTCTTTTATTAATTCAATTGGAACCCGGCGCCGAGTCCGAGTTTGACTGAGGTTGAATCAACTTTTATTCTTTCTCTTTTCTAACTTATTCTAAGTCTAAAAACTCTAAAAAAAAGAAGGGGAAGGGGATTAGTCACAGATATTTGATTGTTTTTCTAATCTTCTTCACCCCTTCCCAAGTCAATAACTAGAATTAAAAAAATGGGAATACCAACGCATCTGGGAATAAACGATTGATCTCTATTAATAGACCCGCTAAAGACCCGAACCATAGAGTACTTACTACCGGTGCCACGGAGAGATATGTTTTTAGATCTCGCATTTAAAACCCTCCTACTTTATAGTAATTTGTAATACATAATGGTATTACATACCATCAGATGTATATATAGTTAATAACCGCTTGTATTGTCCGCGGAATTCCTAATTCAAATTGAAATGTACAACAGTTCAATTCGGTAGATATTCCCTTTTTTATTAAAAAAAATATGTCGCTTTCTGCCTCAACATTCCCCCCAAATATTCATTTTTCTTTACGACGGATTTCATATTTATTATTTCATACGTATATAAGTCTTTTTATTATATTTTATATATGTTATATGATATGAGACAAAAAAGAAGAAATGGCAAGATAATTTGTGTATACCAATGGAGGAAATAAATCAAAAATGTGGAAAACAAGACAGGGATTCTCTACAATGACACTGTAGACCAATTGAAAGGGATGTAGCGCAGCTTGGTAGCGCGTTTGTTTTGGGTACAAAATGTCACGGGTTCAAATCCTGTCATCCCTACCTATTACTTATCTTCTGAACAGTAACGAGGAATCAATTGAGATCCATAAAAATTGAACATACATATACAGAATCAATCTTTTTTTTTATTTCATTTTATGATATTCTCTATGATAATATATGTATGCAAGATATATTAGGGTTGCATTTAGTTTGATAATAAAACGCTCTTAGTTCAGTTCGGTAGAACGTGGGTCTCCAAAACCCGATGTCGTAGGTTCAAATCCTACAGAGCGTGATTCGATTCTTGTTATTGTTAGATCGAAAATTATACTGAAATAATTGAACAGAAATCAAAATTTGACCTCCTATAAAGCAAGTAGGAGGTCAATCAAAAAAAGGGCTGTTAATTAATCAAAGGTCCAACTGATCCCCACGTCTGTATTGTAAATATGCGGTCACAAATAATCCAGCCAAAGTAATAGGAATTAGACCTAATACGATTCCAAATAGAAAAACTTCAATCATTTCAATTTAGTTGAACGAGGAAAAAGAGAGGTAATATCTATCCTTAAAATATTAATCTGTATTGCCCATGAATCTCAATGACCAAGAATTGGAAATTGAATTGACAAGGTAAAGAACTCTAGAATATATAGAATATATGGAATACCACAGAAATGTTTCTTTTTTTGAATTGTGCATTCAATTAATTTCAATCAAATAAGTCGTATCTTGTTCAGACCGATAAATAGAGCTGAGGTGATAGTTAAAACTGCTAGTAGAAAACCGAAATAACTAGTGATAG